TTAAATTTAAAATAGTTCGATAGGGTCCTTTCCTATTCCTTCTATGTCGTAGGGTTAAAACCAAAAAATATTTGTTGTTTTCCTGATGCTTCCTCACGTTTTTGATAAAACCTTCTCTTAAAAGTATTTTAACAATGTTTTCCGTGATGTTAGTGGATGCTATTTGAATCGTCCCTTTTCTATTCATGTCAGCATTTCGTATAGAGGTTATTATGTCAGCAATAGTGTCCCTACCCATGATAAACTAAAATTTTGGTTGCCTCCCATTTTTGATATAATCAACATGCTATTTTTTATTTATTTTTTAATTTTTATATTTTTGTTATTAAATAAAGGGATATGCGTCCGATACAACCTAATCCACTAATTACTCTATTTCATCCAAATACTATGTATAATATAACTATATTACGTATGATCTCATCTTATAATACCTCAGGTGCTAATGAAACTATTTTAGTGAAATTTAACTGTCTCAATTCTCGGGCAATCGCACCAAAAACTCGAGTTCCTTTTGGATTTCCTTCTTGATCAATCACAACTGCAGCATTATCATCATATCGTATTATCATACCGTTGTCACGTTTAAGTTCTTTACAAGTACGTACAATTACAGCTCTGATCACCTCTGATCTTTCTAGAGGTGTGTTTGGTAATGCTTCCTTGATCACAGCAACAATAATGTCACCGATATGAGCATATCGGCGATTACTAGCTCCTATGATTCTAATACACATTAATTCTCGGGCCCCGCTGTTATCCGCTACATTCAAATGGCTTTGAGGTTGAATCATATCATTTTTGAATCTGTTCTTTCAATGTTAATCCAAAGGGCGAAGTAAAAAAAAAAAGAAATATTGTTTGTCAAAAAGAAACCTGCAATTTTTTTTTATCCCCAAGACTTCTTTTCTTTGGTTCTACGTTCCTATCCCGAAATAATAAATTGAGTTCGTATAGGCATTTTGGACGCCGCTATTGAAATAGCCTTTCTGGCTATATTTTCTGCTACTCCGCCCATTTCATAAAGTATTCGACCTGGTTTAACGACAGCTACCCAATATTCGGGAGATCCTTTACCCGAACCCATACGTGTTTCCGTAGGTCTTACCGTAACTGGTTTGTCTGGAAATATACGTACCCATATTTTTCCACCACGGCGCACATTTCTTGTCATTGCTCGTCGCCCTGCTTCTATTTGTCTAGATGTGATCCAAGCGGGTTCAAGTGCCTGAAGAGCATATTTACCGAAACAAATACGATTACCTCGATAAGATATTCCTTTCATTCTTCCTCTATGTTGTTTTCGAAATCTGGTTCTTTTAGGGTTATAGTTGATGGTTCTTTCTCAATTCCATCTCTACTACAGAACCGGACATGAGAGTTTCTTCTCATCCGGCTCATCGCGAATGAAACGATTCGAATTTGAGAATTTTATGAAAATATACGGAATCATGGATTCTTTGAGATTTCATCTAATCTATTAGAAATTTCTATATCTTGTTTGGATATATACTTAAACATGTATTTTTTTTTTCTAGATAATTATTTCTATTTCTAGATAGTGAGATAATGTGGTTTTTTTCTAACGAATCTTTATTTTGTTTTGCCTTTGATCATATTATTATATTGGATCGAACAAGATTGAGTAATCTAATAAAAACCTTCGCGGGCGAATATTTACTCTTTCAATATCTATTTTAGTTGTAGGGTTAGCTCATGAATTCTCGGAATAAATGAATTGGTCCCTGGTTCGTTCCGCCATCCTACCTAATGAATTATTAGGATTCATTTTTCAATAGAATCTTACGTATTCATAGGTTCCATCGTTCCCGTCGCTTCGTAATTAATGGTTAGGTTTGAATTCTACAATGGAGCCCCTCATGAAATTTGTTCTTGAGTCAATCTTTTTAGTCTTTATTGGCTCGAGGCTCTTTATTTTTTTCTATGAATAGATTCATATACTTATGGATGAATCAGTATTGATGCTTTATTACACTGCCTTTTATGAGATGACTCATAAACCTTACATATATTGGAATCCTATATCATTGATATTCTTTTTCTTTCTTTCTCTCAACCTTTCCTTTATCTGCATACTTTTTTTATATCATAATCAGATTTATTTTTTTTCTTTATGTAAGAAAGATTTCAGTTGCTACAATGATATGACCAATATATCATATCTTGACTGCTTTTTTGTATCCAGATAATGTGAAACGATGAGTTGGTTATTAGTTATATAGTTATTAGTTCACAGTAGGGGTCTGTCCATTTTTTTGGAATTCTATCCTATAAAAAAAAACCAACGAGTCGCACACTAAGCATAGCAATTATATGAAATCATCAATCAAATTTTTATTCAAACCTATAGAATTGCTTATTTTTTTGATTTAAGAGAAAAAGCATGAAAAGAAAAAGTTTTTTTTATTCTATTTTTTTTTATCAATGGATATAGTGTAAAGAGTAAAGCCAGGGAAAGTATTCTTATTCCCAAAATATC